TCCCCCCTTTCTTTTTTAGGCCGGAATCACAAGGGGATTCCGTCCCCTTCTTTTATTCCTGTTGGAATCATTCAATTCATTAGATACTGATCCAATATCAAAAAGGTGTCTGCTCCTATTTCTTACCCATCTTCTTTCATCCCTATATGACCCAGTATTTGGTTCAATCAGAAATGATTCTATCATTGATGTATCTGCAATTCAATATGAATGGATATATCCCACATATATCTTCCTCTCCCCCTCTCATTTTTACCGCCCAATCCGTAATACTGGAACGGTCGATATTTATTCTTTTTTTTTTTTTTTCTTTTCGTCCTAGCTCTCCCCTTTCCGAATGAAACCAAAGGAATGTCTCATTATGATCTGGATTGCATCCTTATCTTATGCTCTTATGCTTAGGTCCGATCCGCTATAATATTTTATATTATATATAAATTATAATATTAATGATAATATTAATATAAAATATAATGAATAGAAAAAATGTAAATATAATTATATAAAAATTAAAGAATAATAATAATAATATTATTCAAAAAAAATAAATAAGATTCATATTCATAGCGAAGATCCGAGCAGCTTCCTGAATTCATATGCACTATTTATGTTATGTTTATGTGAGCCTGCTTAGCTCAGAGGTTAGAGCATCGCATTTGTAATGCGATGGTCATCGGTTCGATTCCGATAGCCGGCTTTCTCTATTTGTTTGTTCGATTTTTTCCATGATCGATAATGTCTCCTTGAGATCAAGGAATATTGAAAAGACTCCTCCCTTTTCTCCAAATGCCGGATCACCAATCTATTATGTTATGTCGCGGGAACTTCCAACTATGAATAAAAAACTAATTGGAGCAGTTAGATCTCTACAGAATAAATCATGAAAAGGATCCTTACTTCCCATATATTATATACAAAATATACAAACAAATCCTTGCCATATATACAAAATAATCCGGACATTGATACAATTCATCTCTTTTCTCTTTCTAGTACTTCAGTGGGTTTATATCGTTTAGTTCAGTTTTAATTTAGGTTTATTCTATAAAATGAAATAAAATTCAAATAAGGAGTCTTTATGTCTCGTTACCGAGGGCCTCGTTTCAAAAAAATACGCCGTCTGGGGTCTTTACCGGGACTAACTAGTAAAAGACCTAGATCCGGAAGTGATCTTAGAAACCAATCGCGCTCCGGGAAAAGATCTCAATATCGTATTCGTCTAGAAGAAAAACAGAAATTACGTTTTCATTATGGTCTGACAGAGCGACAATTACTTAGATATGTTCGTATCGCCGGAAAAGCCAAAGGGTCAACAGGCCAGGTTTTACTACAACTACTTGAGATGCGTTTGGATAACATCCTTTTTCGATTGGGTATGGCTTCGACCATTCCTGGAGCCAGACAATTAGTTAACCATAGACATATTTTAGTTAATGGTCGTCTAGTAGATATACCAAGCTATCGCTGCAAACCCCGAGATATTATTACTACGAGGGATGAACACAGATCCAGAGCTCTGATTCAAAATTCTATTGATTCATCCCAAAAAGAGGAATTGCCAAAACATTTGACTCTTCACTCATTGCAATATCAATATAAAGGGTTAGTAAATCAAATAATAGATAGTAAATGGGTCGGTTTGAAAATCAATGAATTGCTAGTCGTAGAATATTATTCCCGTCAGACTTGAACCTAACTATCATTTTTTTTTTTTCATTTTGCCCCCCTTTTCGCTGAAGGAAATAGATTTAAGGGTTTTGATAAGGAATAGAGAATTTCTTCTATCAAATTCAAAATCCAATAAAAAAATAAAAAGAAGGGTCTTACTGTTGGAATCATGGTAGTTGGAATGATGGTATCAATTGGTATTTAATACATTGTTTGTGGTCGGTAACGTTGGTGAATTAGTAGGTGAAGGTACGGAAAGAGAGGGATTCGAACCCTCGGTAAACAAAAGCCTACATAGCAGTTCCAATGCTACGCCTTGAACCACTCGGCCATCTCTCCTCCATAATCTTATGATTATGATCCAGAAACCAAGTAAATAGCGAATCATTCATATTATTGCAGTACAGGTACGACCAATCAATTATAAAGATCAATTATAAAGAGAAAACCTTTCCTCAAAGAAATCAAAGAAAGGTCTTCCTTCGAGGCTCGGGGGATCAAAAAACAAACCATTTTTCTTGTTAAAAACATGAAAAACAAAACATATATTCATATTTGTCAAGACGATGATCCCGTCTTATTCCTATTTACATAGGAATTACAGAATGACTTTCCAGTTTCATATTTCTCAACAACAACTCCTCTCATGAGCTATCCCATGGATCTATTACAAATTCCTGAATCGTCTCCTATGAATTGGATTTTTATATTTTCTATTTTCTGGTGTATACACGCTATGCACCCAAAATGGGTGGTTATTCTATTTTCATCATGGAATGATTATTCCATCCTTTTTTCTGGTTTGATCATAATCCAATAAAAATTTTTCGAGTTATCAGAATCTGTAGGAAAAATTCCTTGATTATTCAACTTTGATGAAGATGAAATAGTCCCATCCGTTGGTATACTACTCAATTGGAATGAAATTGAATCGTATTCAAATATTTCCTACCTATCCCTGCCCAAAGCAAAAGGGTCCATTTTAGTGGAAAGCCCACATCTTTTTTTTTTTAGAATTAGTCCATTTTTATGTCATTTCGTACTGTACAATTCCTTTGTTTGTGGGATCATTTTACCACGAGAGGTAATGAGAAGAATTCAAAAATGGATTGCTAACTATGTCTAGATCTCGTATAAATGGAAATTTTATTGATAAGACCTCTTCAATTGTAGCCAATATCTTATTACGAATAATTCCGACAACTTCAGGAGAAAAGGAGGCATTTACCTATTACAGAGATGGTGCGATTTGATTCTTTTTTTTTTTTTTACTGACCACTCCCATTCTTACGATAAAGAGACTCGGGATGGAAAGAAAAAAGATTATTGAAATAAACCTAACGCTTAGTGAAGGTGAAGTTTGGAGATAGAACAATTCCTTCTATCGTGTATCCTCGATTGATGCAGCCTCAGATGCTTCAATTGTCGATTCTAGTATTGAGCGAAAGGTTACACCTATAGGTTCTGTATTGCAGGTTAATCCTACTCCACCAGTACCAATAGGCAGCATAGGGGAAGAAGCACTACACCTAGGAATCAACAACACGAAAACTTTGTTATTTGTTATAAACTAACCCTTTTTCCTTATCGGGATCGGGACTAACAAGAATGGTTGGGACAACAAACATCCATCTCGTTCGTACTTTGGATACCCGTAGAACCATCAAAGATCGTTGAAGTGACTAATTCCTGGAAATATGGGGCGTTGAAGACAAAGAAATCGTTAGAGTTACCATTTCTATCTAGGAAGAACACGCTTAGTGTTAGTGTTAAGAAAAGACCTCTTACAGGAAGGCTGGCTAGAGATTTCTTGTAAAAACACCAGCCCCTGTCAGTTCATAATAATAATATTTCAATTTTTTTGATTCCATGGATGATATTCCCCCTATTACTATGCACCGAAGGGAGGAGCCGTATGAGATGCAAATCTCACGTACGGTTCTGTAACGGGGATTCTTTGATTTGAATAGAATGAACGACCGTAACGGATGTCAGCTCAATCCGAAGGAAATTATGCGGAAGCTTTACAGAATTATTATGAAGCTACGCGACCAGAAATTGATCCCTATGATCGAAGTTATATACTCTATAATATAGGTCTTATTCACACAAGCAACGGAGAACATACGAAGGCTTTGGAATATTATTTCCGGGCACTAGAACGAAATCCATTCTTACCACAAGCTTTTAATAATATGGCCGTGATCTGTCATTACGTGCGGCTATCTCGACTATAGAAAGAAGGAAAGAAAGATCAACCCTGCTAGTAAATATGAGAGGAAAAAAAAATAGGCTTTCTACATATGCATCGTCCAAAGGGACGATTTTTATAAGCTGTAGCAAAGAAAGAAACTTCATAGGAGCCGAGATATGAAGAAATAGGTACGGCCTATATACTGGATTCTATGGATAAAGGATCTAATTGATAGAGTAAGCACCGTAAAGATCAATTAGTGAGGTTTTGTGCCGATACAATAAGGCCTGCTTATGCTTACTTATGTCATGATATGAGATAAAAGTTAGGAATCCACTTATGTAATAGAGTCGATCCACTAAAGTATTGAGCAGCGGTGTAGCATCAGATCCCAAAGATAGTAAGTCCTTTCTTTCTTATCGAGGAAAGTCTTTTTCAAAGATTCTATAATTAATTTCTATACGAAACCGAGATAGTTACCTTTCAGAAAACTCTAACAATATAGGGAGGAAATACCTATGCTTTATTTTTCTGAAGGTGGGAGAAAAGAGAAAACTGATTTTTGATCAAAATGAGAGTTTGAAACTCATGGAATTCACCTCTTCTGGTTATTTGTTTAACCCGAGACAATGGGATAGATTTACGAGAAATCTCATTCCGTTAACGTTAAATAGAGTGGATTAAGATGGGACACCAAAAGAATTGATTGCTGAGCCGTATGAGGTAGGAAACTCTCAAGTACGGTTCTAAGGGAAGGAATTGACCCACCTATTCCGACCGGGGAGAACAGGCCATTCGGCAGGGGGATTCTGAAATTGCAGAGGCTTGGTCCGATCAAGCTGCTGAGTATTGGAAACAAGCTATAGCGCTTACTCCAGGTAATTATATTGAAGCACAGAATTGGTTGAAGATCACGAGGCGGTTCGAATAAGAACACTCTCTTTTTTAATTCATTATAATTGTTTGTGTTTGTTGGATCCATTAATCAAATGATCGTTCTTCCGGGAAGATCCAATTAAGGAATTTCATTATATCCCTTTTAAGATTGTTCTATTTCGTCTGGTACTTCTCTGGTATTTCATAGGGATAAACGATACCGATACAATACAGACTAGATTCCTTTCTCTTATCGATTACT